ATCTTTTATTTTCTTTTGAAAAAACGTAAATGGATTTCTTCTGAGTAATGAGAAGACTATTCAAATTATGATATTCGTGAAGAAAGAACCGCAATAAATGTAAAAAAGGAACATCTTGAATCCAGCATTGAAGAATTTGAACCAAGATTTCCATATGTATGGGATGAGGTATTAGTATATCTGAGACATAATTTAAATGTGATAATTTGTCCTCTAAAAAGGGAAAAATGGAATGAATTGATCGTAAATTATGATATTTTGGTATTTCTTTTTCTTCGAAATAAGATACTAATCGCAACGAGAATGGAATTTCTACAATAATTGCAAAACTTTCTGATATCATTTGAGAATGAAAATGAGAAAAAAAAAAATGATTGTGGTTGTATCCAACGAATCGATTTTGATTAGAATCATTAACCAAATAAATCAAAAAATTCTGTTGATAGATTCGAGTAATTAAACGTTTTACAAGTACTAAACTAGATTTATTGTCATAACCAAAAACTTCCACAGGTTCGTAAAAAATCGAACCATTTAACCCATGATTATGAGCAAGTGCATAAATATATTCCTGAAAGAGTAGCGGATATAGGAAGTGTTGTTGCCGAGATCTATCCTTTTCTAAATATCCCTGTAATTCTTCCATTGACTTACATTTTTTCTACTTGAAACAAAAACAGTAGGCATTTCTTGGGTTATCAAATTATACATAGTGCAATATGGTCAGAACAAGGTATGTATTATGTACAAAAAAATATATATACCCCGGAAACAGAAAGTCCAATCAACAGATCTTTTTCCTCTCCCCTTCTATCTAATGGGTTTATCCTCGTTATAATTATTAGAGGTTCCAAAATCTTTTATTTTTGCAACCCGATCGCTCTTTTGACTTTGGAACAAATTCTTTTTGTCAGTATACTGTTTCTTCTACACATTCGTTTCCAATCTATAATAGAGAATAGTTAGGATTAAAAAGAAAAAAAAAGAATCAAAGGACCACTCACAGGAGAACCTTTTCCCGCATCAGGCACTAATTTTTTTTAACGTCTAATTAGATCGGGTAATTATTCAAATAAAGAATAGAAGCTCGTTGCTTTTTTTTACCAGAATTGGAGCCGTAGGGCTCTATCCATTTATTCACTAAACCCAACTGTAAATGTGAATTTTTTTTGTCTTCCTCCTAAAATAAAAACAAAATTTTGGAATGATCTGGTAAGGATTGACTCAAAATTCTACTAAAAAAAATAGGAATCTAATAAGAAATTAAGAAATTCCATTTTCTTCTTATTATTACGACATGCTGTTTTTTCCATCCATTACCTTTCAGGATCAGTCGCGGTTTTATAGACTCTACCAATAGTCTGGACGAATTCGTTGCTTCATCCAAATGTGTAAAAGATCATAGTCGCACTTAAAAGCCGAGTACTCTACCGTTGAGTTAGCAACCCAGATAAATATGATTTGTAGATACGATCGAAATAAAAAAATAAATTGAATTGCACTGTACAACTACGTCAAAACATTGAACTAACAAGAAATAGAGGAAAGATTTTATGATCAATTCTAAACACCAAAATAGCAAAATGAATGGATCGGATTAAAAAATAAAAAACAATGGATTCAAAATAGAAATATCAAAATTTACAGACCGCCCATTTTCTCAAAATTTTTGATTTTCGTTAAGAAAATACATCTTGCATATGTATAACAGTAAATTCGGCAAACCCATCATTTGACTGAAGTAAAGGAAAACCAAATTAGGGGTCGGAATAAACAGATCCGCTTATCTACGATCGAATTATATTTGTTCGATACAACATTGTCAATATGAATAGAAAACAAATTCAATTTAATTAATAATTAATTAAGTATTGTATTTAAGTATTAAGTAAATCAAATAAGAATTCGTGTTGGATTGGCACAACATAAATAAGAAATTTAGATGAAAAAAAAAAAATAAGGAAAAGGTAGAGAAAAAGTATGAATACAACAAGAAAAGAGCAAATTTTGAGTAACTAATTGCCCAAAATAGATACTAGTTACCTTTTCTTTTTTATTTATTAAAAGAAATTTTGTTTTTATTTTTCTTTATGAAGGTCTTTCTTTAACTTTAAATAATTCTGCCTTCCTTAAAATATCATGAACAGTTCCTGTAGGTTGAGCACCTTTTTCAAGGAAATAACGAATGGCAGGAACATTTAAATAAGTTTGATTCTGTATCGGATCGTAAAAACCCACTTTTTGAAGATCTCTTCCTTCTCTTCGGGATCGAACATCAATTGCAACGATTCGATAGATCGCTCATTGGGATAGATGTAGATAAATAATACCCCCCCCTAGAAACGTATAGGAGGCTTTCTCCTCATACGGCTCGAGAAAAAATGATTCTAATATTTCTGTATATTCTGTATATAATGGCAAATAGATCCATAAAATCATGAAGTCGATTATAATTTGAGTCGTTTTTTGTTCTTACTTACAGATACAGAAAAAAAGAAATATCATTCGTACTCATAACTCAAGTTGGGCAATTCTTAAAAAGTGCGAAGGTAACTCTTTAGACATTTCTTGAGTCGTCTCTAACCTCTTTTGTTTGTCTCGTCTCGAATCTATTTTTCTTCTTCATTATAATAAAATTAAATAAAATTATTGAGACAATTGAAAATAGTGTTTCCTTGTTCCGGAATCCTTTCTCTTTACTTTGTAAAATCATTAGGTTTAGACATTACTTCGGTGATCCTTATTCCTTTTCAAAATGGCAGCAACATACCTTTTGTTTTTTGTTATTTCTTTCTATGAATAATACGAAAGATTTATTATAATACACTTTTTATTTTAATCGAAAAAGTTTTACCAATTTCGACAAATTTTACTTTTTTATTTTATTTCAAACTTGTTCGAATTTTAACCCTTCGATTTCGATATTGAGGATATATTTACAAAGTTGGTCTAACTTATTAATTGTTACTAACCCTAGATTCTTCCCCCCGAGAAATGAATCAATACTTTTTGTTCGAGCTCCATTATGTACTATTCCTATTTACCAACCCAACACAAATTAGGTTCCTAGCAAGAACAGAACAAACTATGTCGATTCAAGAGCATCTTCATTCCTATAGAAAATGGTGGATGTAAGAATCCACAACGAATCATGTCCTTCAAGTCGCACGTTGCTTTCTACCACATCGTTTCAAACGAAGTTTTACCATAACATTCCTCTGATTAAATTTCGAACCGGTATGGAATTGATTCAATATGGAATCATGAATAGTCATTGGCTCAAATGAAACAGATTTCTAAAAAAGACGAATAAACGCGTTTACTTAAGTCTTATTTACATCTTCAACAGATTGTTCGGGATGATGAATCATAAAAAGGATCATCCCCCCTTTTTTTTTAGAATACATAATGAAAAAGTAATGAAAAAGTAAAGGCCTTTACTTAATAGAATAATTGAATAGATTTGCAATTCCGGAACAAAATCAGTTAGTAACCAAATATAAGCTATTCCGATGACTCGAAAAGGTCGGAAGTCTCTCTATAATATAGATTTTTCACACTTATTCAAGTACCAAGGGTTCACAAAAATGAAGATGAAAATCATTTTTTGTTTTCGTGAGTATGGAATAGAAGAGTGTCAGATAAAAGTCGTTATTCTTTCTTTCATCTGAAAGAGAAAATAAGAATCAAGAATAAGAGGAATCTAATCTTTTCATACCCATCATATACAACGAACAATTGTTACTGGGAGTAATCATGGATATTTAAAGGATCACAGATCCTTTTGACTTAACCAAGGGAAGGGGCTGCTGTTACTGAAATAGAACAATACAATAATAATACATAATATCTATTATACAGCATACAGACCCATTTTGTTTTACTTCAGATTCAAGAATCTTTCCTCCAATTCCATAAAAATGGAATATATCAATTTTCATCCATCCAATCATTACATTATATTGATTTCCAATTATTCAATTGAATAAGCTAAAATACAAAAAAAGAAAATGGGATCCAGATCAATTTATTTTTCCTATTTTTTCCTTAGAAGTTTTTAGACGAACGATGAAATGCAATTAATACAAAAAACTACGTAATCTTTAGTCTCCACATAAAGTGTGGAATTGGGATACACCATTTATTTTCTTTAGGCTTTCCTTGGGGAATGGAATAGAAAAAAAAAAGGTTTTTTTTCTATTTCAATTAAGAATGCACCATGTGCGAATTCCCATTTCACGGGTATGGAACACAAGGTTTCCCTAAGTAACTAACTTCAATATGAATATGAGTATGAGCATACTCTGAATGGGAATGATCCACCTCCAATTCTTTTTTGAATTCAAAATTCAAAGAAATATTTTTATTTCTACCCGTACATTGAATTCAGAACAAAGAAGGGGTTGGGTCACACATTATATATATCCAATATCCAAGCAAGATTAAACAGAAAATTGTTAAAGAGAAGAATCTTTCGTTTCTGATGGAGACGATCTGGGACGGAAGGATTCGAACCTCCGAATAGCGGGACCAAAACCCGTTGCCTTACCGCTTGGCCACGCCCCATTTAGATTTATATTCGACACTAATAAAGACTAATATTGGTATTGGTCATTCGTCAATCCCAGCCCAAATACATATGAAATACATTGTTGCTAGGATTCAACACATGCAAATATAGAATCACAAAAAATTATTGATCAAATTATTGATCATTACATAAAATTCAATTAAGATATTGTACGAAACTATAATTCCTTGTATTCTCATTTGAGAATGAAAGGAAAGATTTTTGATTTGGGAGAGTTCGAAGAAAAAGAAGGATTTTTTGACCCGCCTTTTTATTTTTCCTTCATAAAAAGAACTCAATCAAAATCCAATTTTCTAATCTACAAGAATGAAATGTTTGTTATGCTTAATATCTTTAGTTTAATCTGTATCTGTCTTAATTCCACCCTTTATTCGAGTAGTTTTTTCTTCGCTAAATTGCCGGAGGCTTATGCCTTTTTCAATCCAATCGTAGATTTTATGCCTGTCATACCTCTACTATTTTTTCTATTAGCTTTTGTTTGGCAAGCTGCTGTAAGTTTTCGATAAAATTTGGAATACTCTGCATAATTCATGATTTATTCGAAAAAAAAAATTCTAAAATAAAAATTGATAAGATCAGATAAGTTTTATATTATGAACCCTCGATTCAAAAATAGAAATTCTTGTATATTGAATTGAATGACCGCGGTGATAAATTTGGATCAACTTATTTCCTCGTTCTGACATTCCAGTAAACAAGGACTTTCGAAGAACCCACAATACCCAATAACGGATATGGCCAAACATTTTTGGTAATGAAGGAATCAGAACCTTTCTTTTCTTAACCTTTCTTTTCTTATTATCTTATTACAAAGTAGAAAGAAATTTGTTGAAAATTACTTTTTTTTTTTCAAGATTCAAGAAAAGACTTCATTTTGGGGGTGTTATGCCAAAATAACGTATGTGATAAAAAATAGGCAATCTATTTCCTTTTTCCCCAAAAAATAATCTTGGAGATTGTGTAATGCTTACTCTCAAACTCTTCGTTTACACAGTAGTGATATTTTTTGTTTCTCTCTTCATCTTCGGATTCTTATCTAACGATCCGGGCCGTAATCCTGGACGTGAGGAATAAAAAATGTTGAGTTTTCTTTATTTTTTTTTTTTTTTTTATTCCATACATTTAACATTTACCTATGATGAAAAAAAAAAAAGGATCCCATTTTTTCAAATTTGAAAGTCTGAAGTGATCAGAGGGAACGGAGAGAGAGGGATTCGAACCCTCGGTACAAATAACTCGTACAACGGATTAGCAATCTGCCGCTTTAGTCCACTCAGCCATCTCTCCCAATTCAAAATTGAATTTTTTTTTTATTTTTATGTGATGTGAAGTAAAAAGATTGAAACAAAAAAAAACTTCGTTTTCTTTTTTTAATTATTTATTAGTAATAATTTATTATAAGATAGGATAAAGTAACGATAATAATATAAAAATAATAGAAATAATATATTTGAATAATATATTCAAAACAAATTTGAAATTCTATATTAAAATGGATACGATATCTACGAATTTGATCAGTAATTCAATTTAGATAATGATTCGAAACAGAGATCTTATCCCCGATAGAATAGATATAGACAGAATCCCTTACTTCATTTCTTTAATTTTGTAAGAAAGGTTCATTCCCCCGGCCTGGTTAAGTACTGGCCGGGCCATTACATTATTTCTTTTTTTGTTCTGATAAATCATTTCATAGATCAAACAATTTAATTATGTATGATTTGATATCAAATCAAAAATTCTTGGTTGTTATTGAAGCAACAAAGAAAATGTCTATCCCCAGTCCTATGATAGAAGTGCCATTTCTTAGTGGTTAGTATTATTAATACTATACTAATACTAATAATAATAATAAGAATACTATTAATACTATAGAATAAGAATATGAAAGAATATTTTTCACATTCTTATCATTCTTATTAAGTATATAAATATAAGTATTTTTTTCTCAATTTACTTAATTACTAACCGGAAAAGAACATATACATATAACAATTAATATTAAACAATATCAAATAATATTAAACAATATCAAAAATGAAACACACATATGTTATAACATATATAACATAACTCATTTACTTGTTCAAGGGACAAGCTTTATTTTATTTGAACATTTGAAATCCAATTGATCCGATTGATCCCAATTCAAATCAAATTCATAGGATCTGGCAGTTGAAGGGGAAGTTGAAAACGAAAAACGAAATGCGGAATTCATCATTTTTATGGTCCATCTTTAATAAATCCCTAGATTCGGAATGTCAGTAATGACTTCCAGCAAATGAAAAAGATGACTTTTCATTTTATTTCATTTTATTATATTAATTATAAATTATATAATTATATTTAAATATTTAATTATATATATATATATATTTAATTTGATTATATATTGTATATATTATATATTGTATATATATATATATAAATTATATTTCATTATATTATGAATTAGGATCAAGTATGATCAAGTCAAGTTTTATTTAAATAAGCTGCTTTCTATTCTTCGCCTATTTTTTTCAAGTACCTCCAGCGGGACGAAGTGCCAACACTAGAATTTTCATGAGTCTGATGCTATCTTAATTGTATCTAATTCCTTTGTTCGACAAAGGGTTCATTCATATATAATAATGGAGATATGTAGCGGGTATAGTTTAGTGGTAAAAGTGCGATTCGTTTGATTAATAACTTAAATAGTTAAGGGATCTTTCGGTTTTTTCATATTCCGATCAAGATCAAAAAAACTTTATTTCTTAAATTGAAAAGGTTGAATCCTTTTTCCCTCAATAGCATATTTGAGGAAGACTATACATTCTCACGATTTATATCCAAGGGTCAATTCGAAATTGAATAAAAAATGGGATTATGGAATCGCGAAGCATAATTTTTTTTATTTCAATTGGATC